TTAAAGATAAGCTAAATTTAAGCTTTTGGGTTCATACCCCAAATATAAAGGAAACCCCTTTTTTTTAAAAAATAAAGTGCCTGATTAAAGGATTATTCTGATAGAATAAATTAAGTAGAATTCTACCTTTATTATATTTTATAGAATTAAACTATATCTAATAATATCAAAAACTATTGTGCATCTTACACTAAAATATAAATAAATTGAATTTATAATACAAAACTAACCCCCTATTTTAGATTTTTTTTAATTTAAATTCAAATAAAATATTTTTTTATTTTATTCTTTTTTTTAGAACCTTAATTTCTATTTCAGCTAATTCTTGATTAGGATGTTGAATTGGATTAGAAATCAATTTATTAAGATTTATCCCCCTAATTTCCAATTCTAAAAATCTTTTATCATCAGAAGCTGCCTTAAAATATTTTCTTACCCAATCAATTGCATCTATTAATTTTTTATTTTCAATTTTATTAAAAATAATTTTATTAAAAAATTTTGAAATAAATAATTTATTTTCTATTTTAATTAATTCCTCCATATTAATAAAAATAGGATCAACCCCCTTTCACTTTTGATTTCCTAATATTATTGAAGGTTTATCTTGATTTAATTGTTTTATTTTAATAACTTGACAAAAAATTTCCCCAATAATTTTATTGTCATATTATATAAATAATAATTTTTTAATATTTATTATAATTTTTAATGTTATTGTAGGAAGAATAGGAGGAATTAATCAAACATCATTACGAAAATTAATATCGTTTTCATCTATTAATAATTTAGGATGAATATTAGCAGCATTAATAATAACAGAAAATTTATGAATTTTTTATTTAATAATATATTCATTTTTAATTAGAATTATATGTTTTCTATTTAATATATTAAATATTTATTATATTAATCAATTATTTATTATAAATATAAAATTTTCTTTAAAAATATCCCTATTAATTAATTTTTTATCTTTAGGGGGATTACCCCCCTTCTTAGGATTCTTTCCTAAATGAATTATTATTAATTTTCTTATTATAAATAAATTATTTATTATTAGATTTATTTTTATTATAATAAGATTAATTATATTATTTTTTTATATTCGAATTATATATTCATCCATTATATTTAATTATTTAAAAATAAAATGATTTAAAAATTTTATAAAAAATCATTTATTATTAATTATAAATATTTTTAGAATAATTTCTTTATTAGGTATAATTATTAGAACCTTTATATATATATAAAGGTTTTAAGTTATATAAACTAATAATCTTCAAAATTATAAAAAAAGAAATTTCTTTAAGCCTTAGTATTATATAATTTACCCCTTAAAATTTGCAATTTTATATCATTATTGACTACAAGGCTTTTATAATAAAAGAGATTTTTCTCGTTAATAAATTTACAATTTACCGCTTATACTCAGCCATTTTATTAGCGAAAATGAATTTACTCAACAAATCATAAAGATATTGGAACATTATATTTTATTTTTGGTATTTGAGCAGGTATAATAGGAACCTCTTTAAGATTATTAATTCGTACTGAATTAGGTAATCCTGGATCTTTAATTGGAGATGATCAAATTTATAACACTATTGTAACAGCTCATGCTTTTATTATAATTTTTTTTATAGTTATACCAATTATAATTGGAGGATTTGGAAATTGATTAATTCCATTAATATTAGGAGCCCCAGATATAGCTTTCCCCCGAATAAATAATATAAGATTTTGACTATTACCCCCTTCATTAACCTTATTAATTTCCAGAAGAATCGTAGAAAATGGAGCAGGAACTGGATGAACAATTTATCCCCCTTTATCCTCTAATATTGCTCATGGTGGAAGATCAGTTGATTTAGCTATCTTTTCTTTACATTTAGCTGGGATTTCATCTATTTTAGGAGCTATTAATTTTATTACAACTATTATTAATATACGAATTAACCATATATCATTTGATCAAATACCCCTTTTCGTATGAGCAGTAGGAATTACTGCTTTACTTTTATTATTATCTTTACCTGTCTTAGCAGGTGCTATTACTATACTTCTTACAGATCGAAATCTTAATACTTCATTTTTTGATCCGGCAGGAGGTGGGGATCCTATTTTATACCAACATTTATTTTGATTTTTTGGTCATCCAGAAGTTTATATTTTAATTTTACCTGGATTTGGAATAATCTCTCATATTATTTCTCAAGAAAGTGGAAAAAAAGAAACTTTTGGGTGTTTAGGAATAATTTATGCTATAATAGCAATTGGTTTATTAGGGTTTATTGTTTGAGCTCATCATATATTTACAGTAGGAATAGATATTGATACTCGAGCTTATTTTACTTCTGCAACTATAATTATTGCTGTACCAACAGGAATTAAAATTTTTAGTTGATTAGCAACATTACATGGATCTCAAATTAATTATAGTCCATCTATTTTATGAAGATTAGGATTTGTTTTTTTATTTACAGTAGGAGGATTAACAGGAGTAATTTTAGCTAATTCTTCTATTGATATAACATTACATGATACTTATTATGTAGTAGCTCATTTTCATTATGTTTTATCTATAGGAGCAGTATTTGCAATTATAAGAGGATTTATTCATTGATATCCTTTATTTACAGGATTATCATTTAATCAATACTTATTAAAAATTCAATTTTTATCAATATTTATTGGAGTAAATTTAACTTTTTTTCCTCAACATTTTTTAGGTTTATCAGGGATACCTCGACGATACTCTGATTACCCAGATAATTTTACTTCATGAAATATTATTTCCTCATTTGGTTCATATATTTCTTTATTATCAATAATAATAATAATAATAATTATTTGAGAATCAATAATTAATCAACGTATAATTTTATTTTCTTTAAATATATCCTCTTCAATCGAATGATTACAAAATTTACCTCCTATAGAACACTCTTATAATGAATTACCTATTTTAAGAAACTTCTAATATGGCAGATCATATGTAATGGATTTAAACCCCATTTATAAAGGATTATCCTTTTTTTAGAAATGCCAACTTGATCTAATTTAAATCTTCAAAATAGTGCTTCACCTTTAATAGAACAAATCATCTTTTTTCATGATCATACTTTAATTATTTTAATTATAATTACTATTTTAGTAGGATATTTAATATTTATCTTATTTTTTAATAAATTTATTAATCGATTTTTATTAGAGGGGCAAATAATTGAATTAATTTGAACTATTATCCCTGCAATTACATTAATTTTTATTGCTTTACCTTCTTTACGTTTATTATATTTATTAGATGAACTTAATAATCCTCTAATTACTTTAAAATCTATTGGACATCAATGATACTGAAGTTATGAATATTCAGATTTTAATAATATTGAATTTGATTCATATATAATTCAATATAACAAAAATACCCCTGAAAATTTTCGTTTATTAGATGTTGATAATCGAATTATTTTACCTATAAATAACCAAATTCGAATTATAGTAACTGCTACTGATGTAATTCATTCATGAACTATTCCATCATTAGGGGTAAAAGTAGATGCTAATCCTGGTCGATTAAATCAAACTAGATTTTTTATTAATCGACCAGGAATTTTTTTTGGTCAATGTTCAGAAATTTGTGGAGCTAATCATAGTTTTATACCTATTGTAATTGAAAGAATTTCTATTAAAAATTTTATTAATTGAATTAATAATTATTCATCATTAGATGACTGAAAGCAAGTATTGGTCTCTTAAACCATTTAATAGTAAATTAGCAATTACTTCTAATGAAAGAATTAGTTAAAATATATAACATAAATATGTCAAATTTAAATTATTACATTAGTAATATTCTTTTATTCCTCAAATAATACCTATTAATTGATTATTATCTTTTTTATTTTTTATTATAACTTTCATTTTATTTAATATTATAAATTATTATATTTTTAACATTATTAACTTTAAAAAATTATCTTATTTTAATGAAAAAAAAATTAAAAATATAAACTGAAAATGATAAGTAATTTATTTTCAATTTTTGATCCCACAACAAATTTATTTAATTTACCATTAAATTGAATTAGAACTTTTATTGGATTAATATTTATTCCTTATTCTTTTTGATTTATCCCTAATCGACATTATATTCTTTGAAATTTTATTACTAATAAACTTCATAATGAATTTAAAATATTATTAGGAATTAATAGATTTAATGGATCAACTTTTATTTTTATTTCATTATTTTCTTTTATCTTATTTAATAATTTTTTAGGTCTATTTCCTTATATTTTTACTAGTACAAGTCATTTAACTATTACTTTATCAATTTCATTATCTTTATGAATTAGATTTATAATATATGGATGAATTAATAATTATCAACATATATTTATTCATATAATTCCACAAGGAACTCCAAATATTTTAATACCATTTATAGTTTTAATTGAAACTATTAGTAATATTATTCGCCCAGGAACTCTAGCTGTACGTTTAACTGCTAATATAATTGCAGGACACTTATTATTAACTTTATTAAGAAGAACAAACTCTAATCTATCATTTTTTATATTATTTATTTTAATTTTTATACAAATTTTACTTTTAATTTTAGAATCTGCTGTTGCTATTATTCAATCTTATGTAATTTCTATTCTTAGAACTCTTTATTCTAGAGAAGTAAATTAATGATAATAAATCATAATCACCCATATCATTTAGTAGATTATAGACCATGACCTTTAACAGGAGCTATTGGAACAATAACTTTAGTTACTGGTATAATTAAATGATTCCATAATTTTAATATAAACTTAATAATTTTAGGATATTTAATCATTATTATAACTATATATCAATGATGACGAGATATTTGTCGAGAAAGAACTATACAAGGTAAACATACTATTTTAGTTTCAAAAGGATTACGATGAGGTATAATTTTATTTATTATATCAGAAGTATTTTTTTTTTTATCCTTTTTTTGAGCTTTTTTTCATAGAAGCTTATCCCCTAATATTGAAATTGGAGTTATATGACCTCCATTAAATATTATTTCATTTAACCCATTTCAAATTCCTTTATTAAATACTATCATTTTAATTAGATCAGGTGTAACCGTAACTTGAGCACATCATGCATTAATAGAAAATAATCATTCCCAAACTACACATAGATTATTTATTACTATAATATTAGGAATTTATTTTACTATTCTTCAAATATATGAATATTTTGAAGCACCTTTTACTATTGCTGATAGAATTTATGGATCAACTTTTTTTATAGCAACAGGATTTCATGGACTACACGTAATTATTGGAACAATTTTTCTAATAACATGTTTTTTTCGTCATTTAAATAACCACTTTTCTAATAAACATCATTTTGGGTTTGAAGCAGCAGCATGATATTGACATTTTGTTGATGTAGTATGATTATTCCTTTATATTTCTATTTATTGATGAGGAAATTAATTTATTTATATAATATATTTAGTATATTTGATTTCCAATCAAAAAGTTTAATTTATTTTTAATATAAATAATCATTTTATTATTAATTATATCAATTTTAATTATTATTATTTCTAATATTATAATATTATTATCAATAATTTTATCAAAAAAATCATTTATAGACCGAGAAAAATGCTCCCCATTTGAATGTGGATTTGATCCTAAATCTTCAGCACGAATTCCATTTTCTTTACATTTTTTTTTAATTACAGTAATTTTTTTAATTTTTGATATTGAAATTGCCCTTCTTTTCCCAATTATTATATCATTTAATTTAGTTAATTTTATTATATTAATAAAAATTAGTTTTTTTTTTTTAATTATTTTAATTATAGGATTATATCATGAATGAAATCAAAATATACTTAATTGAACTAATTAAGGATTATAGTTTAATATAAAACATTTGATTTGCATTCAAAAAATATTGATCTATCAATTTATCTTAAATAAGAAGCAATAAATTGCATTTAATTTCGACTTAAAAGAATGAGTTATTTAACTCCTTATTTATATTAATTGAAACCAAATAGAGGTATATCACTGTTAATGATATTATTGAATAATATATTCCAATTAAATTTGAAATATATTATAATTAAGCTGCTAACTTAATTTATAGTGATTAAAATCATTAATATTTCTTTCTTTATTTATATAGTTTAAACAAAACATTACATTTTCATTGTAAAAATAAAATTTATTTTTTTTATAAATATTTAAAGATTATATAATCTCCTTAATATCTTCAATATTATACTCTATATAAGCTATTTAAATCCTAAATTAATATTATAAAATAAAAAATTATTATTCATAAAATAAATCTAAATAAATAAATTTTATAATTATTTATTTGATATAAATAATAAAAAATTGAATAATTTTTAATAATATTAAATATACCTTGACCTCTATATAATTCCATCCAACCTATATCAATATTTTTTAATAAACCTTGACCATAATTTAAAAAATAATAATTTAAACCATAAGTAGATAAATTTGGTATAAATCATATTAAAGATAAAAAATTTCTTAAATTATAAATTATTAAAAATTTATTTAATGAATAAATTCTTATATTACTAACTAAATATCCTATAAATGAACCAATTAATCTTACATAAATAACTATTATTTTTAAATTAAATGGTAAATAAATTATATAAGGATAATTAAAAATTATTCATATTAAAAATCTTCCAACAATTAAACTTATAAATAATAATAAAAATATACTCCTTAATATAATATAATCTTCATCATATAAATTATAAACAGAAAATAAATTATAATCATTAATTATTAAATATATTAATAAACGAATTGTATAAAATATAGTTAAACCTGTAGAAAAATAATATAAAAAAAAAATTAATATATTTAAATTTCTTATTCTCACTATTTCTAAAATTAAATCCTTAGAATAAAATCCAGCTAAAAAAGGAATCCCACATAAAGCTAAATTAGAAATATTTATACATAAAGAAGTTATTGGAATATATAATCTAATACCCCCTATAAAACGAATATCCTGATTATCATTCATCATATGAATAATTACCCCAGAACATATAAATAATAAAGCTTTAAATATAGCATGAGTTAATAAATGAAAAAAAGCCAATTCTGATAATCCTATTCTTAAAATTCTTATTATTAATCCTAATTGTCTTAAAGTTGATAAAGCAATAATTTTTTTCAAATCAAATTCATAATTAGCAGAAATCCCAGCTATAAGTATTGTTAACCCAGATAATAATAATAAAAATTTTAAAAAAAATATATCAATTAATAATATATTAAATCGAATTAATAAATAAACTCCAGCAGTTACTAATGTAGAAGAATGAACTAAAGCTGAAACAGGAGTTGGAGCTGCTATAGCAGCCGGTAATCAAGAACTAAAAGGAATTTGAGCTCTTTTAGTTATAGCTGCAATAATTACTAAAATACTAATAATTTTTATTGAATAATCATTATTCATAAAATTTAAATAAAAAATATAATTTCAACTTCCATAATTTATTATTCAAGAAATTACTATTAAAATTATAACATCTCCAATTCGATTAGATAAAGCAGTTAATATACCAGCATTATAAGATTTAATATTTTGATAATAAATTACTAAACAATAAGAAACTAATCCTAACCCATCTCAACCTAAAAAAATTCTAATTATATTAGGACTAACAATTAATAAAACTATTGAAAAAACAAATAATATTACTAAAATAATAAATCGATTCAAATTTAATTCAGAACTTATATATCTTTCTCTATAATAAATTACTGAAGATGAAATTATTAATACAAACATTATAAATAATAAAGATATTCAATCTAAAATAATAGATATAACAATATTTATAGAATTAAAAGAAATGATTTCTCACTCTAAAAATAAAATTACATTTTCCATAATAAAATAAATTATAAAAAAAAAATTTATTAATCTAAAAAAAAATAAAAAAAAAAATCTAATAAAACAAATTGAATAATTTTTAATAATTTAAAATGATTTCTCATATTTTTGATTCCACAAATCAATATTTTTTATAAATTATTTAAATATTAAAATCAAATTATAAAATATTCAATTTTTAAAATTAATATATTTAAAGGTAATCAATGTAAAATTAATATTAAATATTCACGAGAAACTCCAGTATAAAATCTATAAATTCTTAAATTATATTTACCATGTTGAGTATATGAATATAAATATAATCTATATCCCGCTCTAAAAAAAGATATTATAATTAATATTACTATTGATAATCAAGATCAACTTACTAATCTATTAATTAATCTAATTTCACCTATTAAATTTATAGAAGGAGGAGCTGCTATATTAGAAGATATTAATAAAAATCATCATAAACTCATAGAAGGTATAAAATTTATTATACCCTTATTTATAAATAATCTTCGACTATGTAAACGTTCATAATTAATATTTACTAAACAAAATATTCCAGATGAACATAATCCATGTCCAATTATTATAATATAAGAACCTAAATAACCCCAATAATTTATAGTCATAATTCCACTAATTACTAATCTTATATGAGCAACAGATGAATAAGCAATTAAAGATTTTATATCTACTTGACAAAAACAATTTAATCTAATATATAAACCCCCTATTAATCTAATAATAATTCAAATAAAATTCATTTTTATTCTAATATTTTGAAAAAGAATTAAAATTCGAAGTAATCCATATCCCCCTAATTTTAATATAATACCAGCTAAAATTATTGAACCCGATACTGGGGCTTCAACATGAGCTTTAGGTAATCATAAATGTAAAAAATACATAGGTATTTTCACTAAAAAAGCTATAATCATTGATATATATAATAAATATAAATTTATATTAAAAAATTTTATAAAATAAATAGTCAAATAATTTAAACAATCAAAAATAAAAAAAATTCCTATTAATATTGGTAAAGAAGCAAATAAAGTATAAAATAATAAATATATTCCAGCTTGAATTCGTTCAGGCTGATACCCTCAACCAATAATTAACATTAAAGTCGGAATTAATCTACCTTCAAAAAATAAATAAAATATAAATAAATTTAACATTCTAAATGTTAAATATAATATTATTATTAAAATAATAATATTTAATAAAAAAAAACTTATATAAAAATTATTTTTATATAATGATTCTCTTGCTATAATTATTAATATACAAATTCAAATTCTTAATAAAATTAAACCAAAAGAAATTAAATCACAACCTATTATATATCTTAAATTACAAAAATTATTAATATTTAAACTTAAATTTATAAAAATAAATATAATTAATATTAATATTATTTGAACCAATCAAAATATATTTTTTATAAAACATAAAGGAATTATAAAAATAATTATTATTAAAAATTTTATCATTTATAATAAATTAAATCTTTTAAAATAATCATTACCATGTGTACGAATTATAGAAACTAAAATAGATAATCCTAATGCCCCCTCACAAACAGTAAATAATAAAAAAATTATTAATATATATATTTCATATTCAATATAATTTAAATAAATTATTATTATTAAAAATACTCTTAATACAATAAATTCTAATCTTAATAAAACAATTAATAAATGTTTATGTTTAGAAATAAAAATTATATTTCCACACAAAAATATAATAAAAATTATAAATCATATATTTAAAATTATCATTTGTTTTTATAGTTTAAAATTAAAACATTGGTCTTGTAAATCAAAAATAAGTATATTACTTTAAAAACTTCAAAGAAAAAGAAACTCTTTATCAATAATCTCCAAAATTATTATTTTTTTTAAACTATTCTTTGAAATTTTAAAAATATTTTTATCTTTTTTAATTATAATACTTTCTATTATAATATTTTTTTTTAATCACCCCCTATCCATAGGGTTAATAATTTTATTTCAAACTTTATTAACTTGTTTATTATCAGGTATATTAATTAATACATATTGATTTTCTTATATTTTATTTTTAGTATTCTTGGGAGGATTATTAGTTTTATTTATTTATGTATCAAGAATCGCCTCTAATGAAATATTTTATAATAATTTTTTTATAAAAATAATTTTAATTTTTACTTTTATATTATCAATTTTATTAAGTTATATATATATATATAACTTAAATTGATTAAATTTTATTAATAATTATGAAATAAATAATTTTAAAAACTTATTTATTTTTTTTAATAATGAAAATAAAATTAATTTATCAAAATTATATAATAATTATACTCATTTTATAATAATAATATTAATCATTTATTTATTTATTACTTTAATCGCTGTAGTAAATATTACTAATATTTTTTTTGGGCCTCTACGTTTATCAAATTAATAATTTAACACTAATGATAAATAAATTTTTACCTTTACAAAAAACTCACCCATTAATTAAAATCATTAATAATTCATTAATTGATTTACCTTCTCCATCTAATATTTCATTATGATGAAATTTTGGATCATTATTAGCATTATGTTTAATTATTCAAATTTTAACAGGATTATTTTTAACAATATATTATACCGCTAATATTGAATTAGCTTTTTATAGTGTAAATTATATTTGTCGAAATGTTAATTATGGGTGATTAATTCGAACCTTACATGCTAATGGTGCCTCATTTTTTTTTATTTGTATTTACTTACATATTGGACGAGGAATTTACTATGAATCATTTAATTTAAAATATACTTGAATAGTAGGTATTATTATTTTATTTATTTTAATAGCTACAGCATTTATAGGATATGTTTTACCTTGAGGTCAAATATCATTTTGAGGAGCAACAGTTATTACTAATCTTTTATCTGCTATTCCTTATTTAGGGACAATATTAGTAAATTGAATTTGAGGTGGATTTGCTGTTGATAATGCTACCTTAACTCGTTTTTATTCATTTCATTTTTTATTTCCATTTATTATTTTAATATTAACTATAATTCATTTATTATTTTTACATCAAACAGGTTCTAATAATCCTTTAGGAATTAATAGAAATTTAGATAAAATCCCATTTCATCCATTTTTTACTTTTAAAGATTTAATTGGATTTATTATAATATTAATATTATTAATTATATTAACATTAACTAATCCTTATTTACTAGGAGATCCTGATAATTTTATTCCTGCTAATCCATTAGTAACTCCAATTCATATTCAACCTGAATGATATTTCTTATTTGCTTATGCAATTTTACGATCTATTCCAAATAAATTAGGAGGAGTTATTGCATTAATAATATCTATTTTAATTTTAATCATTCTTCCCTTAACTTTTAATAAAAAAATTCAAGGAATTCAATTTTATCCAATTAATCAAATATTATTTTGATGTATAGTATCTATTATTATTTTATTAACATGAATTGGGGCCCGTCCTGTTGAAAACCCTTATATTATTACTGGACAAATACTTACTATTTTATATTTTTCTTATTTTATTATTAATCCTATTATTAATAAATTTTGAGATAATTTAATTTTTAATTAATAATTAATGAGCTTGTTAAAGCATTTGTTTTGAAAACTTAAGAAAGAATAAATTTATTCTATTAATTTATACTAAAATTATTAACTAAATTAAAAATATTTTTAAACCTAAAAAAAATAATAAATAATTTAAAGAAATAGGTAAATATCTTTTTCAAGATAAATATATTAATTTATCATATCGATAACGGGGTAATGTACCTCGAACTCAAATAAATAAAAAAGAAATAAAAACTAATTTAAAATAAAAAAATAAAGATATATTATAACCCCCTATATATATTAAAATAAATAATATTCTTATAAACAAAATTCTTGAATATTCAGCTAAAAAAATTAAAGCAAACCCTCCTCTTCTATATTCAATATTAAATCCTGAAACTAATTCTCTTTCCCCCTCTGCAAAATCAAAGGGAGTTCGATTAGTTTCAGCTAATAATGAAGAAATTCAACATATTCTTAAAGGTAATATTAAAAAAAAAAACCAAATTAAATCTTGATAAATAAATAATTTTATTATATTAAAATCTATAATTAAAATAATTCTTGATAACATAATTAAAGCCAATCTTACTTCATAAGAAATTGTTTGTGCAACAGCTCGTAATCCCCCTAATAAAGAATAATTAGAATTTGAAGATCATCCAGCAACTATAACAGTATACACCCCTATTCTAATACAACATAAAAAAAATAAAATACCTAAATTAAATCTAATTATATTAAAATAATAAGGAATTAATATTCAAACTATTAAAGATAAAATAAATCTAATTACAGGAGAAAAATAATAAGAAATATAATTAGAATAAATAGGAAAAATTTGTTCTTTAGAAAATAATTTAATAGCATCTGAAAAAGGTTGTAAAATTCCTATATAACCAACTTTATTTGGACCCTTTCGAATTTGAATATACCCTAAAACTTTACGCTCTAATAACGTAAGAAAAGCAACTCCAATTAAAACTCCTAAAATTAAAATTAATACCCCCAATATTATTATTAATATATCTTTTTTTAGCATTTACTACATATATAATTTAATTATATATTTATGACTTCTAAAATCATTACATTTTTTCTGTCAAAATAGCTAAATTTAAATTGATTATTATTATTAAAATTCTTAATATATAAAATTATTTTAAATATTTAATCCTTTCGTACTAAAATATTTTATCAATTTAAAGATAGAAACCAACCTGGCTTACACCGGTTTGAACTCAGATCATGTAAGATTTTAATGATCGAACAGATCAAAAATTTTAAACTTTTGCATTTAAATTTTATCTTAATCCAACATCGAGGTCGCAAACTCTTTTTCTTATTAGAACTAAAAAAAAAAATTACGCTGTTATCCCTAAGGTAATTTTTTCTTATAATCGTAAATTACGGATCATTTATTCATTTATTAATGTAAAATTATAAAAAAAGTTATTTTAATTTTTTTATCACCCCAACAAAATATTTATATATACATTAAAATAATAAATTTTACAAAAAATTTTAATATAATTTAAATATAAAACTCTATAGGGTCTTCTCGTCTTTTAAATAAATTTTAGCTTTTTAACTAAAAAATTAAATTCTATAAATTAAAAAGAGACAGTATATATCTCATTAAATCTTTCATACAAGTCACCAATTAAGAGACTAATGATTATGCTACCTTTGTACAGTCAAAATACTGCAGCCCTTTAATATATTATCAGTGGGCAGATTAGACTTTAAATTATTAATTCAAAAAGACATGTTTTTGATAAACAAGTGAATATAAATTTTTGCCGAATTCCTTTTATTAAATTATCAAATAATAAATTATTTTTATTTAATTATATACTAATTTTATCATTATATCTAAATTTAAATTATTAAAAAATATTTTTTAATAAAAAATTAAATAAATTTTAAATTTTAAATTAATTAAAATTATTTATAAAAAATTATAATTTATAAACAATATAAATTTTAAAAATTTTAATTATTAATATTAAATTTATTATAAAAATTTATTTTAAAGCTTATCCCTTAAAATACTTAATTTTAAAAATATAATTTTAATTAATTAAAATTATATTTTCTAAAATTTAAAATTAAATTTTTTTCTAAAAAAACTAGATATATTTAAAAACGATTAACATTTCATTTCAAATTAATTATTTAAAATAATTATACAACATTAACTTTAATAACCAATTATCTCTTTTAAATTCGAGAAAATTTTTAAATAAAAAATATTATTAATAAACCCTGATACACAAGGTACAATAAATTAAATTTACTTTAACATAAATTTATTTTCATTATATTTCAAATTTCTTTTACAATACTAATTTTCTATAAATTTTTTATTATTTTTTCTATTAAAAATACTTTAACCCCCATTAAGTTATTTTAATATTAAAAATTTTTTTATTATTTATACTTTATTAATTTATCCCCCTCAAATTAATTATAATATAATTTCTTTTCAATGTAAATGAAATACTTTAACAAGCTCTAATTTGTTCTTTCTAGAAACACTTTCCAGTACCTCTACTTTGTTACGACTTATTCCAATTTATTAATGAAAGCGACGGGCAATATGTACATATTTTAATATATAATCATTTTAATAAATTAATTAAAATTACATTTAAATCCACCTTCAAATATTTCTTAAAAAATATTATTCATTTAAATTTATTTATTGTAATCCATTATATTCTTAATTATAATCTGCATCTTGATCTGAATTAATTTTAAATAAAAATTTTAAAATATTATTTTTATTAAAAAATATTTTTTTAACAACGATATACAAAATAATAAATTAAGTAAATTTATTCGTGGATTATCAATTATTAAACAGATTCCTCTAAATGAACTAAAATACCGCCAAATTACTTAAGTTTCAATAAATAATTATCTACTATTTTAGTATTATAAATTTAATTTTTAATAATAGGGTATCTAATCCTAGTTTTTTATAAAATTTAATAAATCATAAAACCTATATAAATTTTAATTAAATTAAAATTTCACTTAATAATTTAATATTTAATTTAAATATTAATTTTTATTTATTATATACTGATAAAATTTAAATTATTTTTTGTATAACCGCAACTGCTGGCACAAAATTTGTTAATAAATTATATATTACTAAATCTTAATTTCTTAAATTTTTAATTCTAATTACTGCAAATTTAATAATTATTATTAAAATAATTAAAAACTAACACTAAAATTTACATGTAAAATAAATTTAAATTAAATTTCATAAATCATAAAAATTTATTTATATATACAATTTTTTCATATAGATTTTTTTTTTTTTTTTTTATATTAATATATTTATTAAATAATATAAATAAAAGATAAAATACAATTTTTTTATAAAAATATCAAAATAAAAATATATTATTATATATATATATAAATAATTTATAAATATATTAATATATAAAGATATATATATTAAATATTTAATATATATAAAAAAAAAGTATATAAAATATTTAATATTAATTATTAAATATTGAATAATCTCTTTTTTTTTTTTTCATAATATTAAATTAAATACCTAAATTGCTATTTAAATTTATAAAAAAAAAGTATATAAAATATTTAATATTAATTATTAAATATTGAATAATTTCTCTCTTTTTTTTTTCATAATATTAAATTAAATACCTAAATTGCTATTTAAATTTTTATAATTTAAATAAATTATATTAAATTAATATAATTAATAATTATATAATTATATTTAATATATATATATTATATTAATATATTAAATATTTAATATATATATAATTTTTAATGGATAAATTTTTAATTTAAACATAATATTAAGCCATTTTTAATTTTTTTTATATATAAAATAAAAAAAAAA